TTAAAAATAAGCTAAAATAAGCTTTTGGGTTCATACCCCAAATATAAAGGAAATCCCTTTTTTTTAAAATAAAGTGCCTGATTAAAGGATTATTCTGATAGAATAAATTAAGTAGAACTCTACCTTTATTATATTTTATAGAATTTAACTATATCTAATAATATCAAAAATTATCGTGCCCCTACACTAAAATATATAAATTACATTAAATTTTTAATTTAACTTTAATTCCCCCATTTTAAATCTTCCCCAACATAAACTCTAATAAAATATTTTTTTTCTTCATTTTAATTTTTAGAACTTTAATCTCAATCTCATCTAATTCTTGATTAGGATGTTGAATTGGTCTTGAAATTAATTTACTTAGATTTATCCCCCTAATTTCAAAGTATAAAAATCTTTTATCTTCTGAAGCAGCATTAAAATATTTTTTAACTCAAGCTATTGCCTCCATTAATTTTTTATTTTCTATTTTAATCAAAATAATTTTAATAAAAAATTTTGAAATTAACTATTTAATTTCAATTATAATTAATTCCTCTATATTAATAAAAATAGGATCTGCCCCCTTCCATTTTTGATTCCCTAATATTATTGAAGGACTATCTTGACTTAATTGTTTTATTTTAATAACTTGACAGAAAATTTCCCCTATAATTCTTCTTTCTTATTACATAAATAATAATTTTTTGATAGTAATTATAATTATTAACATTATTATTGGTGTTTTAGGAGGTATTAATCAAACTTCTCTTCGTAAATTAATGGCTTTTTCTTCAATTAATAACCTAGGTTGAATATTAATTTCTTTAATAATTAGCGAAAATTTGTGATTATTTTATTTAATAATATATGCTTTTTTAATTAGAATTTTATGTTTAATTTTTAACTTATTAAATACATATTTTATTAATCAATTATTTATTATCAATATAAATTCAATTATTAAAATTTCTCTATTAATTAATTTTATATCTTTAGGGGGATTACCACCTTTTTTAGGATTTTTCCCTAAATGAATCACTATTAATTTTTTAATTATAAATAACTTCTTTTTTATTTCTTTTATTTTTATTATAATAAGATTAATTATATTATTTTTTTATATTCGAATTATTTATTCTTCTATTATATTTAATTATTTAAAATTAAAATGATTTACATTTTTTTTTAAAAATAATTCAATATTATTAATTAATTTTTTTAGAGTAATTTCTTTATTAGGTATAATTTTTAGAACTTTTTTTTATCTATAAGGTTTTAAGTTATATAAACTAATAATCTTCAAAATTATAAAAAAAGAAATTCTTTAAGCCTTAGTATTTATGTATACACCTTAAAATTTGCAATTTTATATCATTTTTGAATATAAAGCTTAATAAAAGAGATTATTCTCATAAATAAATTTACAATTTATCGCTTATTCTTCAGCCATTTTATTTGCGAAAATGACTTTATTCAACAAATCATAAAGATATTGGAACATTATATTTCATTTTTGGCATTTGAGCAAGAATATTAGGAACTTCTTTAAGTTTATTAATTCGAACTGAATTAGGAATCCCAGGATCTTTAATTGGAGACGACCAAATTTATAATACTATTGTCACAGCTCATGCTTTTATTATAATCTTTTTTATAGTTATACCTATTATAATTGGAGGATTTGGAAATTGATTAGTACCTTTAATATTAGGGGCCCCTGATATAGCTTTCCCTCGAATAAATAATATAAGATTTTGATTACTCCCCCCATCATTAACTCTTTTAATTTCTAGTATAATTGTAGAAAATGGAACTGGAACTGGTTGAACTGTCTATCCCCCTCTTTCATCTAATATTGCCCATGGAAGAAGATCTGTTGACTTAGTTATTTTCTCCCTTCATTTAGCTGGAATTTCATCAATTTTAGGAGCAATTAATTTTATTACAACAATTATTAATATAAAAATTAATAATATATCATTTGATCAAATACCCCTATTTGTATGAGCTGTAGGAATTACTGCTTTATTATTACTTCTCTCTCTACCTGTATTAGCTGGAGCAATTACTATATTATTAACAGATCGTAACTTAAATACATCCTTTTTTGATCCTGCTGGAGGAGGTGATCCTATTTTATACCAACATTTATTTTGATTTTTTGGTCATCCAGAAGTTTATATTTTAATTTTACCTGGATTTGGGATAATTTCTCATATTATTTCCCAAGAAAGAGGAAAAAAAGAAACATTTGGTTGTTTAGGAATAATTTATGCTATAATAGCAATTGGTTTACTTGGATTTATTGTTTGAGCTCATCATATATTTACTATTGGAATAGATACTGATACTCGAGCTTATTTTACCTCTGCTACAATAATTATTGCTGTTCCTACTGGAATTAAAATTTTTAGTTGATTAGCCACTTTCCACGGAACTCAAATTAATTATAGACCTTCTATTTTATGAAGACTAGGATTTGTATTTCTTTTTACAGTAGGAGGATTAACTGGAGTAATTTTAGCTAATTCATCTATTGATGTAACTTTACATGATACATATTATGTCGTAGCCCATTTTCATTATGTTTTATCTATAGGAGCCGTATTTGCTATTATAGGAAGATTTATTCATTGATACCCCTTATTCACAGGTCTTTCCTTAAATTCTTATTTTTTAAAAATTCAATTTTTTACAATATTTTTTGGTGTAAATTTAACTTTTTTTCCTCAACATTTTTTAGGGTTAGCAGGAATACCTCGTCGTTACTCAGATTACCCTGATAACTTTACATCCTGAAATATCCTATCTTCTTTTGGATCATATATTTCATTATTATCATTAATTATAATAATAATAATTATTTGAGAGTCATTTATTAATCAACGAATAATTTTATTTCCTCTTAATATATCATCTTCTATTGAATGATTACAAAATTCACCTCCTGCAGAACATTCATATAATGAACTTCCTATTTTAAGAAATTTCTAATATGGCAGACTATATGTAATGGATTTAAACCCCATTTATAAAGGATTTATCCTTTTTTTAGAAATGGCTACCTGATCTAATTTCAATTTACAAAATAGAGCTTCTCCTTTAATAGAACAAATTATTTTTTTTCATGATCATACTTTAATCATTTTAATTATAATTACTATTTTAGTTGGTTATTTAATAATTAATTTATTCTTTAATAAATATATCAATCGATTTTTATTAGATGAACAAATAATTGAATTAATTTGAACTATTATTCCAACAATTACTTTAATTTTTATTGCTTTACCTTCTTTACGCTTACTTTATCTTTTAGATGAATTAAATAATCCCTTAATCACCTTAAAATCAATTGGTCATCAATGATATTGAAGTTATGAATATTCTGATTTTAATAATATTGAATTTGACTCTTATATAACTAGTTACGGAGAATCTAACATTAATAATTTTCGTCTATTAGATGTAGATAATCGAATTATTTTACCTATAAATAATCAAATTCGAATTATAGTTACTGCCACTGATGTTATTCATTCATGAACTATCCCATCCTTAGGAGTAAAAATTGATGCCAATCCTGGTCGTCTAAATCAAACTAACTTATTTATTAATCGACCTGGTATTTTTTTTGGTCAATGCTCAGAAATTTGTGGAGCTAATCATAGTTTTATACCTATTACAATTGAAAGAATTTCAATTAAAAATTTTATTAATTGAATTAATAATTATTCTTCATTAGATGACTGAAAGCAAGTACTGGTCTCTTAAACCATTTTATAGTAAATTAGCATTTACTTCTAATGAAAGAATTAGTTAAATTTATAACATAAATATGTCAAATTTAAATTATTACTTTAGTAATATTCTTTTATTCCCCAAATAATACCTATTAATTGAATTATATCATTTATTATATTCATTATAATTTTTATTATTTTTAATATTATAAATTATTATATTTTTATAAATAATAATAATAATAAAATTAATAATAATAAATTTATTAATAAAAACCTTAATTGAAAATGATAAATAATTTATTTTCCATTTTTGACCCAACAACAAATATTTTCAATCTATCTTTAAATTGACTTAGAACTCTTATTGGACTTTTTTTTATTCCTTATACTTTCTGAATTATTCCTAATCGTCAATTTATTTTTTGAAACTTTATTTTAAATAAACTTCATAATGAATTTAACATATTATTAAGAAATAATAAATTTAATAAAGGATCCACTTTCATTTTTATTTCTTTATTCTCCTACATTTTATTTAATAATTTTTTAGGTTTATTCCCTTATATTTTTACAAGAACTAGTCACCTTACTATTTCTTTATCTATTTCTCTTTCATTATGATTAAGATTTATATTATATGGCTGAATTAATAATTATCAACATATATTTATTCATATAATCCCTCAAGGTACTCCTTCTATTTTAATACCTTTTATAGTACTAATTGAAACAATTAGAAATATTATTCGACCAGGAACTTTAGCAATTCGTCTAACTGCTAATATAATTGCTGGTCATTTATTACTAACCTTATTGAGAAGAACTGGTAATAATTTAACTTTTTATTTTTTATTTATTTTAATCTTATTACAAATTTTACTATTAATTTTAGAATCAGCAGTTGCGGTTATTCAAGCCTATGTAATTTCTATTCTAAGAACATTATATTCTAGAGAAGTTAATTAATTATTAATGTCAATAAATAATAACCATCCTTTCCACTTAGTAGATTATAGTCCATGGCCATTAACAGGAGCTATTGGTGTAATAACATTAGTTACAGGCATAATTAAATGATTCCATAAATTTAATATAAATTTAATAATTTTAGGATATATTATTATTTTATTAACAATATATCAATGATGACGAGATATTTGTCGAGAAGGAACATATCAAGGAAATCATACAATTTTAGTCTCCAAAGGATTACGTTGAGGAATAATTTTATTTATTATTTCAGAAATTTTTTTTTTTATTTCCTTTTTTTGAGCTTTTTTCCATAGTAGACTTTCCCCTAATATCGAAATTGGAGCTATATGACCTCCCTATAGAATTGTCCCCTTTAATCCATTCCAAATTCCTTTACTTAATACTATTATTTTAATTACATCAGGAGTTTCAGTAACTTGAGCTCATCACGCTATTATAGAAAATAATTTTTCTCAAACTACTCAAGGTCTTATTATTACTATTATATTAGGAATTTATTTCACAATTCTGCAAGCTTATGAATATGTTGAAGCTCCGTTTTCTATTGCAGATTCAATTTATGGATCAACTTTTTTTATAGCAACAGGATTTCATGGATTACATGTAATCATTGGTACAATTTTTTTAATTATTTGTTTATTACGTCACTTATCGACCCATTTCTCTAATAAACATCATTTTGGATTTGAAGCAGCAGCTTGATATTGACACTTTGTTGACGTAGTATGATTATTCCTTTATATCTCCATTTATTGATGAGGTAACTAATTTATTTATATAATATATTTAGTATATTTGATTTCCAATCAAAAAGTTTAATTAAATTTAATATAAATAATCATATTATTATTTATTATTTCAGGATTAATTATTTTAATTTCTAACATTTTAATATTCTTAACAATTATCTTATCAAAAAAATCATTTATAGACCGAGAAAAAAATTCCCCCTTTGAATGTGGATTTGACCCAAAATCTTCTGCACGAATTCCATTCTCTTTACACTTTTTTTTAATCACAGTAATTTTCTTAATTTTTGATGTTGAAATTACTTTAATTTTCCCCTTAATTTACTCTTTTTATTTAACTAATTATTACACAATAATAAAAATTAGATTCTTTTTCTTACTAATATTATTAATCGGAATTTATCATGAATGAAACCAAAATATATTAAACTGAACAAATTAGGATTATAGTTTATATAAAACATTTGATTTGCATTCAAAAAATATTGACCCCAATTTATCTTAAATATGAAGCAATATTATGCATTTAATTTCGACTTAAAAGAAAGAGTTCTTACTCCATATTTTTTAATTGAAACCAAAATAGAGGTATATCACTGTTAATGATACTAATGAATTTTTATTCCAATTAAAGAAATATAAAAATTAAGCTTCTAACTTAAATTATAGTAGATTATATCTATTAATATTTTTAATTTATATAGTTTATTTAAAACATTACATTTTCATTGTAAATAAAAAAAATCTTTTTTTATAAATATCTAAAGATTTATTAATCTCCTTAATATCTTCAATATTATACTCTTTATAAGCTATTTAAATTTAAAATAACAATAATAAATAAAAAATTAATATTCAAAAAAAAAATCTAAATAAATAAATTTTAAAATTATTTATTTGATAAAAATTATAAAAAATAGAATATTTTTTAATAATACTAAATATTCCTTGACCTCTATATAATTCTCTTCACCTTATATCAACATTCTTTAATAAACTTTGACCTATTTTTAAAAAATAAATATTTAATCCATAAGTAGATAAATTTGGTATAAATCATATTAAACACAAAAAATTTCTTAAATTATAAGTTATTAAAAACTTATTAATAGAATAAATTTTTATATTACTAATTAAATAACCTAAAAATAATCCAATTATTACAACATAAATAACTATTATTTTTAAATTAAAAGGTAAATAAATTATATAAGGATAATTAAAAATTATTCAACTTAAAAACCTACCTACTGTTAATCTTATAAATAATAATATAAATATTCTCTTTAATATAACATAATCCTCATCATATAAATTATAAACTACTATTAAATTATAATCATTAATTATCAAATAAAATAATAAACGAATTGTATAAAATATAGTTAATCCAGTAGATAAATAGTATAAAAAAAAAATTATTATATTTAAATTTCTTATTCTTACTATTTCTAAAATTAAATCCTTAGAATAAAATCCTGCTAAAAAAGGAAGCCCACATAAAGCTAAATTTGAAATATTTAAACATAATCTTGTTAAAGGAATATAAAAACTAATCCCCCCCATATATCGAATATCTTGAATATCTCTTATCATATGAATTACTACCCCAGCACATATAAATAATAAAGCTTTAAATATAGCATGAGTTAATAAATGAAAAAATGCTAAATCTGATATTCCTATTCTTAAAATTCTTATTATCAAACCTAATTGACTTAAAGTAGATAAAGCAATAATTTTTTTTAAATCAAACTCATAATTAGCACAAATCCCAGCCATAAATATTGTTAACCCTGATAATAATAATAAAAATTTTAAAAAAAATATATCAATTAATATTATATTAAATCGAATTAATAAATAAACTCCAGCAGTAACTAATGTAGAAGAATGAACCAAAGCAGAAACAGGAGTAGGAGCAGCTATAGCTGCTGGTAATCAAGATCTAAAAGGAATTTGAGCTCTTTTTGTTATAGCTGCAATAATTAATATTAAGCTAATAACCTTCATTATATAATCATTATTTATAAAATTTAAAAAAAAAATATAATTTCATCTCCCATAATTTATTATCCAAGAAATAACTATTAAAATTATCACATCCCCAATACGATTGGATAATGCAGTTAATATTCCTGCATTATAAGATTTAATATTTTGATAATAAATTACTAAACAATAAGAAACTAACCCTAATCCATCCCAACCTAAAAAAATTCTAATTATATTAGGACTAATAATTAATAAAATTATTGAAAATACAAATAATAAAACTAAAATAATAAAACGATTTAAATTTATTTCTGAAGATATATAACTTTTTCTATAATAAATTACTGAAGAAGAAATTATTAAAACAAATATTATAAATAATAATGACATTCAATCTAATAAAATAGATATAACAATACTTATAGAATTAAAAGAAATAATTTCCCACTCTAAAAAAAAAACTACATTTTCTATAATAAAATAAATTATAAAAAAAAAATTTATTAATCTAAAAAAAAATAAAAAAAAAAACCTAATAAAACAAATTGAAAATTTTTTTATGATTTAAAATGAATTTTTCATATTTTTGACACCACAAATCAATATTTTTTTTAAATTATTTAAATTAAAATCAAATTATGAAAAAATCAATTTTTAAAATTAATAAATTTAAAGGTAATCAATGTAACAATAATAGTAAATATTCACGAGAAATACCCCTATAAAATCTATAAATTCTTATATTATATTTTCCATGTTGAGTATAAGAATATAAATACAAGCTATAACCAGCTCTAAAAAAAGAAATTATAATAAGACTAATTATAGATAAATAAGATCACCTAACAACTCTATTAATTAACCTAATCTCCCCCATTAAATTTATGGAAGGTGGAGCAGCTATATTTGATGATATTAATAAAAATCATCATAAACTTATCGAAGGTATAAAATTTATTATTCCCTTGTTTATAACTAATCTACGACTTTGCAATCGCTCATAATTAATATTAACTAAACAAAATATCCCAGAAGAACATAAACCATGACCAATTATTATTACATAAGAACCTAAATATCCTCAATAATTTATAGTTATAATTCCACAAATTACTAATCTTATATGAGCAACAGAAGAATAAGCAATTAATGACTTCATATCAACTTGACAAAAACAATTTAGTCTAATATATAAACCCCCTAATAATCTAATAATTATTCAAATTAACCTATATTTTATATTAATTTTTTGAAAAATAATTAAAATTCGTAAAAGTCCATACCCCCCTAATTTTAATATAATTCCAGCTAAAATTATAGACCCAGAAACAGGAGCTTCTACATGAGCTTTAGGTAATCATAAATGAACAAAGTATATTGGTATTTTAACTAAAAAAGCTAAAATTATAGATAAGTATAATAAAAAAAAATTTTCATTAAAAAACTTAAAAAAATATATAATTAGACAATTGTAGCTCTTAAAAATAAAAAAAATTCCCATTAACATAGGTAAAGAAGCAAATAAAGTATAAAATAATAAATATATCCCTGCTTGAATTCGTTCAGGTTGATATCCCCAACCAATAATTAATATTAATGTAGGAATTAATCTACCTTCAAAAAATAAATAAAATATAAATAAATTCATAACTCTAAAAGTTAAATATAATATAATTAATAAAATAATAATATTAAATAAAAAAAAATTAACATAAAAATTTATTTTATTTAAATTTTCTCTAGCCATAACTATTAATAAACAAATCCAAATCCTTAATAAAATTAAACCATATGAAATTATATCACATCCTATTATATACCTAAGATTATAAAAATTTATAATATTTATATTTAAATTTATAAATATAAATATTAATAAAAATAAAACTATTTGAACCATTCAAAATATATTATTTAAAAAACATAAAGGAATTATAAAAATTATTATTATTAAAAATTTTATCATTATAATATATTAAATCTTTGAAAATAATCATTTCCATGAGTTCGAATTATAGAAACTAAAATTGATAAACCTAAAGCTCCTTCACATACTGAAAATAATAAAAAAATTATTATTATATATATATCATACTCAATATAACTTAAATATATAATCAATAAAAAAAAAAGTCTTAAAACAATAAATTCTAATCTTAATAAAACAATTAATAAATGTTTATGCTTAGAAATAAAAATTATATTTCCAAATACATATATTATTATAATAATCAATCATATATTTATCATTAGTTTTTATAGTTTAAAAAAAAACATTGGTCTTGTAAATCAAAAATAAGATAACTCTTTAAGAACTTCAAAGAAAAGAAATTTCCTTATCTATAATCTCCAAAATTATTATTTTTATAAACTATTCTTTGACATATTTAAAATATTTTTTTCCATAATAATTATTATATTTTCTATTATAATATTATTCCTAAATCATCCTTTATCTATAGGACTAATAATTTTAATTCAAACCCTTATTATTTGTCTTTTATCTGGGATATTAATTAATTCTTACTGATTTTCTTATACTTTATTTTTAGTATTTTTAGGAGGACTATTAGTTTTATTTATTTATGTATCAAGAGTAGCCTCTAACGAATTATTTAACATAAATTTTTTATTAAAAAATACTATATTTTTTTTTTTATTTATATCTTTAATTTTAAGATTCTATTACATACATAATTTAAATTGACTAAATTTTTCATTTAATGAAGAAATAAAAAACCTAAGAAATTTTTTTATTTTTTTCAATAATGAAAATAAAATTAATTTATCTAAATTATATAATAACCAAACTCATTTAATAATAATAATATTAATTATTTACCTTTTTATTACCTTAGTGGCTATTGTTAAAATTACAAATATTTTTTTTGGTCCTCTTCGATCAACTAATTATTAATTTACTAATGATAAATAAATTTTTACCCATTCGAAAAAATCACCCCCTATTAAAAATTATTAATAATTCTTTAATTGACTTACCCTCTCCCTCTAATATTTCTACATGATGAAATTTCGGATCTTTATTAGCTTTATGCTTAATTATTCAAATTTTAACAGGATTATTTTTAACTATATATTATACAGCAAACATTGAATTAGCTTTTTATAGAGTTAATTACATTTGTCGAAATGTAAATTATGGTTGATTAATTCGTACTTTACATGCAAACGGAGCTTCTTTTTTTTTTATTTGTATTTATTTTCATATTGGCCGAGGAATTTATTATGAATCTTTTAACTTAAAATACACATGAATAGTAGGAATTATTATTTTATTTATTTTAATAGCAACAGCTTTTATAGGATATGTGTTACCTTGGGGACAAATATCTTTCTGAGGAGCTACCGTAATTACAAACTTGCTCTCAGCTATTCCTTACTTAGGATCTATATTAGTTAATTGAATTTGGGGGGGATTTGCAATTGATAATGCAACCTTAACACGATTTTACTCATTCCATTTTCTTTTTCCATTTATTATTTTAATATTAACTATAATTCATCTATTATTTCTCCACCAAACAGGCTCTAATAATCCTTTAGGTACTAATAGTAATCTAGATAAAATTCCCTTTCATCCATTTTTTACGTTTAAAGATTTAATTGGATTCATTTTATTACTATTATTATTAAGAATATTAACCTTAACTAATCCTTATTTATTAGGGGATCCTGATAATTTTACCCCAGCTAACCCATTAGTAACTCCTATTCATATTCAACCTGAATGATATTTTTTATTTGCTTATGCTATTCTTCGATCCATCCCTAATAAATTAGGAGGAGTTATTGCCTTAATTATATCTATTTTAATTTTAATTATCTTACCTTTAACTTTTAATAAAAAAATTCAAGGAATTCAATTCTATCCTTTAAATCAAATATTATTTTGAACTATAATTTCTACAATTATTCTTTTAACTTGAGCAGGAGCTCGTCCAGTTGAAGAACCTTATATTATCACAAGACAAATTTTAACCTTATTATATTTTTCTTATTTTATTATTAACCCTATTATTAGAAAATATTGAGATAACTTAATTTTTAATAATTAATTAATGAGCTTGTAAAGCATTTGTTTTGAAAACTTAAGAAAGAATTTATTATTCTATTAATTTATACTAAATATATTAACTAGTTAAAAAAAATTTTTACACCTAAAAAAAATAATAAAAAATTTAATGAAACTGGCAAATAACTTTTTCAAGATAAATATATCAACTTATCATATCGATAACGAGGTAAAGTACCCCGAATTCAAATAAATAAAAAAGAAATAAATGATAATTTTAAATAAAAAATCAATCTCAATCTATAGCCCCCTATATATAATAAAATAAATAATATTCTCATAAAAAGAATTCTAGCATATTCAGATAAAAAAATTAATGTAAACCCCCCTCTACTATATTCAACATTAAATCCAGATACCAATTCTCTTTCCCCCTCTGCAAAATCAAATGGAGTTCGATTAGTCTCAGCTAATCTTGAAGATAATCAACATAATCTTAAAGGCACCATTAAAAAAAAAAATCAAATAACTTCTTGATAAAAAAAAAAATTAACCACATTAAAATTTATAATTAAAATAATTCTTGATAATATAATTAAAGCTAATCTAACTTCATAAGAAATAGTTTGAGCTACAGCCCGTAATCCTCCTAATAAAGCATAATTTGAATTTGAAGATCATCCTGCAATTATCACTGTGAATACTCCAACTCTTGTACAACATAAAAAAAATAAAATCCCTAAATTAAACCTAATTAAATTAAAATAATAAGGAATTAATAACCAAGATATTAAAATAACAATAAGTCTAACTACTGGAGAAAAATAATAAACTATATAATTTGAATAACTTGGAAAAGTTTGTTCCTTATTAAATAACTTTACAACATCAGCAAAAGGTTGTAAAATCCCTATATAACCTACCTTATTAGGACCTTTCCGAATTTGAATATAACCTAAAGCTTGACGTTCTAATAAAGTTAAAAAAGCAACTCCTACTATTACACCAATAATTAAAATTAAAACACCAATTAAATATAAATATATATCCTTAATTATCATTTACTATACATATAAATAACTTATACATTAATGACTTCTAAAATCATCACATTTTTTCTGCCAAAATAGTTATTATTAACTATTAATAATATTCATTTAATTAAAATTATTTTTAATATTTAATCCTTTCGTACTAAAATATTATAATTATCTAAAGATAGAAACCAACCTGGCTTACACCGGTTTGAACTCAGATCATGTAAGATTTCAATGATCGAACAGATCAAAATTTTAAACTTTTGCATTTAAATTTTATCTTAATCCAACATCGAGGTCGCAAACTTTTTCTCCTATTTGAACTAAAAAAAAAAATTACGCTGTTATCCCTAAGGTAATTTTTTCTTTTAATCATTATAAATGGATCATTTAATCATAAATTAATGTAAATAATTAAAAAAAGTTAATTTAATTTTCCTATCACCCCAATAAAATAATCCATTTAATTTTAATTTTAAAAATTATATATTATTAATAATTAAATAAATTATTAAACTCTATAGGGTCTTCTCGTCTTTTAAAATTATTTTAGCTTTTTCACTAAAAAATTAATTTCTATAAATTAATCAGAGACAGTATATATCTCATCCAATCTTTCATACAAGTCACCAATTAAGAAACTATTGATTATGCTACCTTTGTACAGTCAAAATACTGCAGCCCTTTAATAATTTATCAGTGGGCAGATTAGACTTTAAATTATTCTCAAAAAGACATGTTTTTGATAAACAAGTGAATATAAAATTTTGCCGAATTCCTTTCATTAACTTTTAATAATTTTTTCTTAAAAAAAAAAATTTGTATACTAATTTTATCATTATATCTAATTTTATTTTATTAAAATATATTTTTTTATAAAAATTTAAATTTTTCTTTTAAATTTTAATTTAAATTAAATTATTTATAAAAAATTATAATTAATAAAACAATTTAAATTTTATAATTTTAATACAATTAAATAATTCATTATAAAAATCTACTTTAAAGCTTATCCCTTAAAATACTTAATATTAACTAATAAAAATTTTTTTAATAAAAATTTTAACTATAATATTTAAAATTAAATTTTTTTCTAAAAAAACTAGATATTTTTAAAAACGATTAACATTTCATTTCCAATTAATTATTAAAAATAATTATTCAACATTAACTTTTATAATTAATTAACTCTTTTAAATTCGAGAAATTATTATTTTATAATTATTATTAATAAACTCTGATACACAAGATACAATAAATTAAATTTACTTTTTCTTAAATTATTCCCCCTATTTCTAAATTCTTTTATAATACTATTTCACTATAAATTTTAAAATTTTTTCTATTTATATACTTTAACCCCCATTAAAATATATTTTTAAAAATTTTTTTTTTATAATTTACTATTAATTTTCCCCCCTCAAATTAATTAAATTTAATATCTTTTCAATGTAAATGAAATACTTATTCAAGCTCTAATTTGATCTTTCTAGAAACACTTTCCAGTACTTCTACTTTGTTACGACTTATTCCAATTTATTAATGAAAGCGACGGGCAATATGTACATATTCCAATTTTTAATCATTTTAATAAATTGAATAAAATTACATTTAAGTCCACTTTCAAATAACTTTTAAAAAATATTATTCATTTAACCAATTATTATTGTAACCCATTATATTCTTAATTATAATCTGCATCTTGATCTGAATTAATTTCATTTTCAAATTTTAAAATATTATTATTATTAAAAAATATTTTTTTAACAACGATATACAAAATTATTTAAATTAAGTAAATTTATTCGTGGATTATCAATTATTAAACAGATTCCCCTAAATGAACTAAAATACCGCCAAATTATTTAAGTTTCAATAAATAATTATATACTATTTTAGTATTTATATTTTACTTTTAATAATAGAGTATCTAATTCTAGTTTTTTAAAAAATTTTATAAATCATATTATTTTATAAAATTTTAAATAAATTAAAATTTCACCTAATAATTCAATATTTAATTTTAAATACTAATATTTATTATAGACCAATAAAATTTAAATTATTTTTTGTTTAACCGCAACTGCTGGCACAAAATTTGTTAATAATTTTAAATATTACTAAATCTTAATTTCTTAAATTTTTAATATTAATTACTATAAATTAATTTTTAAAAATTATTAAAATAATTAAAAATTCATACTAAAATTTATATGTAAAATAAATTTAAATTAAATTTTATAAATCATAAAAATTTATTTATATATAAAAATTTTTCATATAGATTTTTTTTTTTTAAATTAAAAATTTATATATATATATGTAATATAATATATATATATATATACATGTGTGTATATATATATATAAATATTTAATATATAAAAAAATTATATAATAAAATATTTATTAGCCATTAATATAAATTTTTTTAAGTTAAATTTTATTTTAATTTATCATTAAACCATTCTTAATCTTTTTTTTATATAAGTAATAAAAAAAAAAATTAAAAAA